GTATCAACGATGCGCGAGACCTTACAAACAATCTGGTAAGCTTGAGTGGACCGACTGAGATCTAAAATACTATGGTTAGGAACAGCTTGACTTATCTCAACAAAATTTCTTTCAGGCTTATTCACTTTCCTATTAGAAATTTTTTCTTTCTTAATGACTTCGCTCTTCACTTACTTCATATCCAACTATTGATAGCCGGCCTAGTTTCAAAGGATACCCAGGGCGCTAAGCATGAATAGGAGACAGTGAAAAACAGCAATCAGTATAAGAACGAAAACAAATAGTAGAAAGGAGGTACTCAAGGGTTAGGTAAGTTCTTGGCTTATCCGGCTCACACTTGCCTGTGCTAGCTGCCGCTACCATTTTGCAATCAATTCAAAGGCGAACTCTTTCACGGTATTGGATAGAGGAGGGGCAAATAGTAATCATTGGAATCACGGGAACGCACGACTCTCGGTGGATTAGTTCCTCGAGGGAAAGCTAGGAAAGATAGCAGTTAAGGAATATCAGATCGGGTTGTGAAAGGGAACAGTGACGAAACAGTAGGTTAACCCTCATTTCTTTGGAATGTATTCTTCTCCAGCCAAACTAAGTTCGAAATCGGATCAGACTTCTATCCGTTCCTGATACCCAGCCAGGGCTGAACTACTAAACAAACTGGATGGCGGGGTGAACTAAGTCAGTCCGAGCTTCCTATAAGTAATGTTTGCTGATCGGCTGATTCTTTCTCTCGGCTTACGCAAGCAAGGTCTGGTCTGTCTGTTTGGGCAGTTTGATACGGCTCTTTACCAGATCTAGTCCTTTGGGAGCATTATCTATTCCATTCCAAATAAGTATTTTGAATAAATCGACGAACGGAGCCTACTTCTAATTATAGGCTAGGCAGTGACCCGGCTCTGCTATTTGAAAACATCATGGTTAGTGGGAAAGGGGTAGTCCCAGACTATGAAATTCGATCTAGCGAGCCATACCTGGTGAATTACACCTCTCCGCGGACCATGAAATTCGATTCCCCGATGTGGTAACTGTCTGGGTCGACCCAGCTCCGTCACGCTCTAAGCACACCCGGTAGAGTGAGAATAAATAGCTTGTTGCGTCCAGCCCTTTTCTAAAAGAGTAGAAGGAGGTTAAGAAAGCGATCCAGGTAAACCGATCTTTATCCCTCTAATAGAAGACTGATCTTGCTCCGGTGTCGATGAAGATCTTACTTCTATGGTGATCAATTAGGTGCAACAGTGATTGTAGCAAATGCTATTCGTCATGGTCACTGGGCTCCATAGAATTTGACCTGTCTGATCAGGATGGGAAAGATGCTATGCTTGGTAAAGAAATACTTGCTAAAGAGGCCAAGGAGCAGAGCCTTCGTTTTTTCGAATTTGTCTGAAGCAGCGGAAGCTATAATTTATAATGCACCTAGGAATTGATAATCGAATTACCGGATCAAAGGAATCTATTCACCTAGTGAGAAGAGGCGCGTGCTCACGGAGTTGCTTGTTGGGAAATCCATGAGTAGTCGTTTTTAATATAGGGGAATCCTCAAATCAACCTGTTTCCGGATGGGAATATTAGAGGCTATTACGACTCAATACTTCTCAGTCCACGGTAAAGGCGATATGATTAGGATTGAGGACACTGGAACCTAAACTACTCAGTTGACACTCCTACCAATTGACTCTGTTATACTCACTTGAGAAACCCGTACTACTTAATAAACGGAACTCTCAGAGAGACATTAACCACATGGGTCACAATCCCTTGTTTAGGCTGACCCTCTTAGAGAATCAGGAAAGAATGATACATTCCAACTGATCTGAAAAAAGAGAGAGACAAGTAAAGTACTAAACGAGAAAAAAAGCATTTATCGAGAAAAGGTCCCATAGTCATGATTGGGTCGACCAGGCCAGATCATGACTCATCATATTTATATATATAGACTCCTCATATTTATATATATAATAGAAAGATGAAAGGTTTCTTTTTGTTCGGTCAGTCTGTTTCCTCTCGATTCACCTAAAACTTCTTTTGCCACTGACGTGATACAATGAGCCATCTCATTCTACATTGAGTTAGCATCCTCACCTAACTTCCACTCCGTCTCATTAATTATTTTATCTTTAAACATAACTTGCTTATCCCCTTTCCAATTCCACCACCTAATCCTAGGCTCCCTTGCTCCTTCTCTTCCATCTCTTAATACTAAGATAGAGTACTCAAAATCTATGTTGTCTCTCCAGGTATCACCCTTACAATCCTAGAAATACTTCTGATCTACTCGTCGCGTTAGGAAGAAGTCAATCTGACTAACATTAGAACCACTCCTAAAAGTTCTCAAGTGCGAGTCTCTATTCCGTGTTGGCAAGTATCAAATCATACGCCATAGCAAAAAGATACTTTTCCGCGTTATCTCAAGAAAAAGGACGAAGAATTATAGAATTGTCGTGTATGTTACTTTTTGGGTGTGGCCATTTTGAATCCCATTTCCTATGGTAGAGACAGTCGTTTTCCTCTTACGAATTTGTTAAAGACCCGTCCCCTTCGGTCAAGATCGATACAATACAGCCGATCCGCTTTCTTCCGTCAGTAGTCGATATATTTATATAATTAGATTAATAGCAGTCCTATATCAGGTATGACAAGGTTGGCAAACTGTTTTCCTAAATTCGAATTTAGTTCACAGCCCTTCTTCATTAAAGTGGGCCGCAGTGGAAACGGCGAACAATTGCTGTAATATATAGTATAGATACCGGAGAAACATGCTGCTCTCCTCTTCTATTCAATTTTCTGTTTCTACATATCTTTCGAGAAGGGGGAGGTCATTAGAGGCTCCTCTGGAGGCCATACAAGAAGGATCCGTAATTCATTGCAAGGCATTCTCCAATCCCCATAGGTGATACAGGAGTTGATTGAAAGGTAAGGTAGTGCATGCCCATCCTAGATTTCCTAGTTCCGATCCAGCTTCCTGCTTTCAGCAACCAGAACTGAAGCGGGGCCCATTGAAGAACACTGTACCTTAGCCCGAGCAGCTGCTTTGTCCAATTCTTCCTAATCTGGGTAGGCCCAATCTTCCTTAGCCGGATTTCTCCTATCTATCTGATCCGAGGGATATTCTTTTCTCTAACCCTAGAAACCCTGCTTGAAGTATGTCCTTCGTCTTTCGACTCAGCCTCGCTAGTAATCCGTTCTCTGTAAAATGTAATGAAAGTGGGTTCGCTTCTTTGCTTTTCTTTCGATATCTCATCGATCAGAGGGGTTTATCCTAACTGGCTCCCTAACCGATTGAGGGAAGGTTCTCAATTTCCCTCCGAGGGCCTGGTCGATTCAGCGTTGGATCTTGAAATGCAATTCGCGATTGATAAGAAACATGCCCTTCCCCGATACAAGTCTAAATCGTTGTCAAGTACTGGATTGCCATCCTTCCTGGTTGTCCTTACTTACTATATGTGATATCTGGGAATTCCTCCCAAGCTCTATAACTAGAATATTCATTTATGGAGTTGCCTTTGCCAAGAAAGTTTCCTTTCTTCGACCCGTTCGTGATACGATACCCTGCCTGGGCCTCACACTTCCTCGAAACCAACCCACAGAAAACCACTGGCCCTTCACTCCCTACTGTTCTTCCTTTAACCCGCAGTTCCTTCAACAATGAAGGTTGGACTTACTGACTTGCCTCTCTGCTCAACCAACTCACCTGTTCGAGCCTGCTTTCGAAAGTGCATCCTTTTCCTTGGGTTCATCGATAGACTTTCCTACGAGACACGAGCGAATATACGTACGCCAATACCTACGATTCCTAGCCAATGGAATGAAATAGCAATTGTTCGAAGAATCCTCTTCTGGTGGCTGTGGTCAAAGTGAATATGGGCACCCGAATAAGTTGATCAAACTCTTGGCATACAGATTAGAATTCTAGTTGGTATCGGCCTGTCATACTCATCCTCCCCTCGCCCATGAAGTATGATATCCGTTGTAGTGCTTCCAATAGCAAAGCAGCGGATCCGACAACCTTGTCTACTGTAAGGCTGGGGATGTGACTCTATGCGTTCTCCACTCCATTCTATTGATGCTTCTTATTAGCTAGAATTGAAATTGACAGACAGGCCCTCCGAGCACTAAAGCCATGCCTTCATCTTGCACTGGATAAGGGAATCTAGTATTGAGAAAGAATGGTACTTCTTTTTTATGTCCTTTATAGAGGGAGGAATGGATACGAGTAGGAACATCGGGAGATGGAAGCTGAGACAGGCAAGAGAAAACATGACACAAGCTAGAGCTTCCGACCTTTACTATTTACATCAGCTCAACCTTCTTGCCCATTTGCTTTAGCGGTTTGATTGGCGGGTTTTCGCTCTTGTGTAGATGGTTTGCTTGGCGAAATAACTCCTGCCTATATTTGGGTAGATCTTGTAGAGAAAAGGGCGAAGCCTTGTGCCATTGTCATTGCCATTTTCTATATAATAATAGTACTGGGTTGTTACCAGATCTACGCTACGCCCAAGTCGATACGACAAGGATGACGCACCATCGGACAGAGGGAGTCCTTTTCTGGAATTCTGAGACCGGTCTTCACCGACCCGGGCATTGTTCTTCATTCCTACCTTGTCATTCAATTCCCTCCGATCCGTCAATCCATCCAGTAAGCCAGCCATTTGTTTTCTATTGATCAGCCTGCGAGCATCTTCATACGCTAACCGTAAAAAGCCAGTAACTCGTTCCCAAGAAGCAAGTAGAATTTGAGCACGGAGGTCCAATAATGAACTCTTTTTTTCTAGCCAACCGGTCAAGACAGACATTCATTCGTAAATACTACGAGCGATGTTCGGTCCTCAAAAACGAAGAAGGAAGACAGTACTGGGGCAGGCCGCCAGCCAATAACTAACTCATACGAAATTCATGGAGCATAGTAGCGTTTTCCCCTGTGCATCACTCACATCAACTATAAACTCTTTATCTATGTAAATTCTTGATTGAAAGACAAGAAGGATTTCAATTCTAAGTTGCTCTTCCCCGCCTGCCTGCCCTTATGAACAATGAGCAGGTGAGACATAGGAGTGAAGAAAGAAATTCCCCGTGCCGGTTGCCGCTTCTGGTTCAAGGAAAGGGGAAGTGTTCAGTTGAGAAAAGTAGGTTATGATGCCTAAGGAAAATAGGCCGGGCTTGGGCAACGGATTGGTACACAGGGAGGTAGGCAAAGAGGGACCCCCTGAAGGAAGAGGCTAAACAAAGACCAAAATGGGCTACGCTTTGGTTAAGATAAATTTCACACCTCGAATAAGCGGACTAGTACATGGACTATCAGATGATGCTTTTCTCTCTCTTTGAGTCTGACACACACCGAATAGTAAAATGGATTTGAGCAAGGTGGTTGAACGGAGACAGGAACTTAATGACCTTCAACGCTTCCAGTTACCTATGCACCAAGGCACATCTTCACACCGCAGCCTTTACCCACATTGACCTTTTTGGGGACGGTTACTAAACCATTTCATAATCTTCATCATTACCGACTACGATTTGAAAGCTGCTGAAACATACCTCGAGGCAGCCCTCTTTTTGGCTTCTTCTGACTTTGCTCCTCCCTCTAGACTTTTCTGTATTGCCACAAGTTGGATTTCTTGAGAGATACATGGAATTCGGTTGACTCCAAAACCAGGATTGAAATTCATTGACCCTTGGGAGCAGACTGACGGACAATCTTCATATATCGAAGGGACACTGCTTCATAAAAAGAGAAGCACTCACCGCCTGTTCGAGATGGAGATTTTTTAATAGATTGGGAATTTAGGCTCTTTCTTTAAGGCTATTTCTAGTTTTTTTACTTGGTGGAGACATATTTCTCGGGCAATGACCAATCTTCTATATTCCAGAGCGGAAAAAAGCATTAAAAGCAGCTTGAAGATGTTTCAAGAACACCAAGCCAGACTTATTCTTCTACCCCGATGATCTTATGTTAATTTCAGTTTGGTGGAGAAATATCATCTTTACTGCTTACGAGCAAGGAGGATAGATTCTTAATCTCAGCTCCATTGGGGCACTGTGGTTATTCGTTCTTCCAAAGAGTTCCTACGATTTCGGTGTCTACTCCTCATTCACTCGCCTATCAGCAGATGTATGTGTCAATTTTCTATTGTCAGCAAAGTGCAAGACTCATCTATAGGGGGTAAATTAATGGATAAGGGTACGCCTGGTGGAAGCAGCGCCTACACTTCTATGGGTTGTTCCAGCCTTTCTACAACAGGTGCTTGGTTCAAAAGCTTATGAGTTGAGTTCGTCCTCCCTTCTGGCGCATGGAATGGCATGATTGGTAAAGAGTGTTTTTTTTTTTTTAATCTTAGCCCCTACTTTCCAAGCCTTCCTTCGGTAAGACTTCGTTGAGCGGAAGTTTAGTGCTTCGGTTTGACTTGACCCTCCATTCCTGCTCAAAAAGTACAAAACAGAGGGAAAGTGACATTTGTCTCGGACAAAATAACTAGAGCTCAATAGATTCAAATGAAAAGCAGGAATAGTATCAAAAAGAGAGAATGTGATATCTACCACACTCTGCTTCTTTTTGTAAGCAATTGTGATTTTAGCATATCCATCAATAGCTCCACATACTGATAATCGAAGTGAAAATAAAGCAGTGGGACATCACCATAAGATGTCAAAGGTTCTTTAAAAAATAGCGAAACCTCTTTCTTTAAAGATTAAAGATTCTTTCAACGAAGACTCACTTAGAGATTCATTATTCTCAGACCCATTTGCTAACTCTCTCACTTCTGATCAGGTCACACATAGTACGAAGCATAACCATGAATAAGGGCAAAGATAAATAGGATGTCAAGCTTTCCTTTCTCAACAGAAGACCATGATAAAAAGAACTATACTTACAAATATACTTTTGATATGCAAGGGGAGCAGAACAAGCCCATATGGCGTGGTGACGAGTGAGGTGCAACTCTTGAAATAGATGCAGCAGATTAACTTGTGCCTTGGTAAGAATAATTAGTGGACAAACTTACAACGAGAGAGGGGGGACCGAGCCAACGAGGAAGAGCACAGTTCTTATGCTCAAATCCATTATTGTACAGACACCGGGACAGGATACCCGATAGGCATAGGCAAAGTAGAAGAGATCAAATAAGACATTGAGAAAAGGATGCAAAAAAGAAAAGAACGAAAAACGTTGCAAGAAAAGGAAAAAAGTACACTACTTCTTAACTCTACTTTGATTGCTGGTATGCCCCTTGCTTGTGTGGTTCCTCCCTAGTAGTTTACTAAACAGAATAAGCAAGCAAACTACTACTTATGAAAGTCAACTACTTGCTCTATATTCGTAACTACTAAATGATAGGAAGGCACTTCGAGAAACTAAAAACTACACTATTTATTAAGAATCTATGCTGTTTATGCAAACAAGCTTTTCTTTCTTTATAGTATATGCTTGATAGGGCTAGGGCTCTATGGTGGGATAGGAAGGATAGGCATGGCTTTATGCTAGAAAGAGCTTAGAGGCATGTAACGCTTTTGTAGTCAAGAGAGAAAGAAAACTTGAGATAGGCATAGATATCCGCATATGCTTTTAATGAAAGGAAGTATTGAGAAAAGAATAGGCGATCCATAAAATCATAAAAAAGTACGATTCCCCTACCGAAAAAACGTATCTTCCAAAAGTCACAAAACCTATTACCACAACCTGGCTTTTTTCAAACCTCATCAGTATAGTGGAGCTCTCTCTCTACGCCCCGGAAACTTGTGCTGTCCGCCATATGTTTAGAAGCCCCCAGAATGTTTGGAAGACCTTGAAGAGAGAGTTTTTTCATTCCTGTAAAGACTATGGGTCTATCTTTCTGCTATAATATAACTTACGTGAATTCGTCGGTCTTCTTTCTCGATACGGTACCTGCTATGTCCTCTATTCCCTCCACTAGGCACAACGCTTGCTATCTAGCTCACAACTAGGGCCCTCACTAAGACTGACTTATAAGGGTAATCTAGTGAGCAAGTCTTATAGTTTGCCAGTTTCCTACCGCTTTGAGATCTAGTGCCTGCTTCCTCAATAGGGGCCTTCCCTGCAGTCTCAGTATTTGCTAGTCCCATTTCTGTAGTTAAAGTAGAGATTTTAGGCTAGCCAGCTTCCTTCGCCAGGTCTACTCTGAAGTTATAGCTTATCGAGGCCGCTGGCGCGTGCGAATAGCTAAAACGACTGACTTGTGCGAGCGCATCCTTCGGCCTTAACTTGGTTCCAAACCAGCAAGAACTAGTCGATTTCCATATCGAGAAAGTGTTTCTGCGTTGAGACAGCTTTGCGCCACCAATGTTTACTTTGTCCTATCGATTTCCATGTAAGCATAATTAGCTGTTCCTTAGGGTCCATCTGCGAGAGAAGGCGCGGAGCGTCGCGAACGAAATTGATAGATTCTCATCATGAAAGCCCATCCAATTGAAAATGAGTAGACTAACCACTCCAAGCAAAGTAGTATCTTACTTCAGACCGGATTTAATTCCTAGTCAAGAAAAGAATATATATAGGCTTGTGAAATGTCAAAGTGCTTACGACCTCAACTATATTTACTACACTCGTGGATCATCACTACTTGCTGCATATTTTATTTAAGGGCTACCGGCTTAAGCCTCAATATTAGGGGCACCTCCTCGCTCGAAAAATCTCATTCCCCCTCAGGGACGCAAGCACCTTCTCGTTATCTCTATCCTCGGCAACTACCTTCTCGTTGAAAGTCTGGTACTCGTCCCTCCCGCCGGGACGAAAGCTATCGCCTAGGAATGAAGTAGCTTATTCGGTTGCTGCGCACCTCTATCAAGCAGAAATGATATTCAAGCATATGAAGCGCTTGGTTCCAGTAACTATTCCTTTGTGGGTATCCGTTGATAAGATCCGCCACCTCTGGATTCGAACCGCTCCGCGCCTGGTAATCCAAAGAAAGTTTCAAGCTTAGCTACTTCAGTAAAATAAGAGAGAGGCCGCAGGCGGAGCAGCTTAAGATCTAATTCTCCATTCTTTCAGCTATAACTATTTGGCCACATGCGTGAGTAGGCCTCTTGCCGGGATGTTCCATTTAGTCGACTAGCTTGACCAGACTCATTCCGCCAGAGCTAGTTCAAAGTCTTTATGCTTTGCTTTGGGTACTTCCTTCGGCCTGACTCACCCTTTCATCTAATCACCGAGTCCAGGAGAATCCTTTAGGTTTGCGAGGAAGGTAGTTTGTTTGCTATCTCGTGGCGAGGAAGGTTCTTGCCTATCAATAGTAAGGAAGATGCGCTCGGGAGTTAATCCCTTCTAAGCCTAAAGGGCGTATTCCTTTCTCACTCAGTTAAGGCTGTGCCTTTGAAAGGTCCAACAGGCTCGACATGAGCAATTGGTTCACAAACTTTCATCTGCCTACGAGGGCGTAGCTTTTGTACTTCCCTGCCTGAAACTCTTAGGTGCCCCTGCTCTAGGATCTGCTCTTTCTTTGAATCCACAGGCTTTTTTACTTTCTGCTGCGCCCTGTCGTACTCAACACCTTATGGTCCCAGCCCACGAGACGACTCACTCTTTCCAGATCTCTCTCCCGACTTGAATTGCCTATTTTCATTTCCTTGTGCCGATGTCCCTCCCGATGCGTTCTGCCCGAAGGAAGAAGTGATCAGTGATTCGAACAGTCAGTTGCTTTTTTGGAGGAATTTCCTGGAAAAACTAAACATCTCTAGCATCACGAGTGGAACGAGAAAGTTCAACGACCCAGTGAACGGAAGGATGATTAGAGCCAGAGACCGAGTGGAACGAGCCAGCTGGTATTTACCCAGGTTGTCCAGAAGTTGCATCTTGCCTATTTGAATTAGCTCCTGGGGGGAGGGTAGGCCGAAGGACTCTATAAGGTGAGACCGAGTGAATAATGGTTGTTTCCCTATAAGGTTAACCCGCAGAATGGCCATCCTATTTTGGAGTTACCAAGAGTTCTTTCGTTGATAGAGTATTCTCAAACGGCGAAGCCTAGTCATAGGGAAAAGAAGATGAGGTGACCATTGCCCTTACTTATCTTGTCACTAGCATGTTTACCTATACAACTGCTTGAAACTAGAGTGATGGGAGAATATCGTTGCAAACGAAAGGTGCGCTATTAAAAGGAGTACCGTCTTCTTTGCCTTAAACCTATGATCACTGAGCAATTACGTTACGTAAAGTTGGTCTTTTTACTATCGGCTTCGCACCAGTGTCACCAAGCAGTTTTTCAAAAGAGTAAGATAAGGGCCGAAGGACAAGCTTTCTGACGAACCTTTTCTACTTGCTGCTTTGGCAACAATCCTCCAGTACATCTTTGTGAAAGCAATTCCTAACCAGGCGCGCAGCGGTGTACAACACTCCTTCGCATCTCACTCGAAACCGTCCTGATGACGATTTCCAACCCGATTGATCGGTATTTCATCAACCCATGATTGATCGGACTCACCTTCCTCTCAACACCAAATAGAGCGGTCATAGTACAAAATAGAGCACGGAATTGGTCATAGTAGTTGCCTTCATGCTTCAGTACCACAGGCGGCGCTACAACCAAGCGAAATGGTACGGAATAGCCCTGGCTAGAGCAGCTAGGACTAGAGCGAGGACAGTGTCTTGGAAGTCGAGAATGGACGAGAATTGATGTATAATAAGTGGAACTACATTCCTATGCCTCATGCTTTCTCTCCGAGCTTTAGCGAGTATCCAACTTTTTCTTTCCACCTATTCCTTTCCCCAACTATCCGAGATCCGAGTTTGGGTTTCCTACCAGTCCTTTCCCTTCGCCAGTCTTAGACAGTTCGCTTACCCGATAGGCTTGGCAATTCCACTACTTTAAGTTGGGATTTATTCATGTCTCTTTCCTTTTGTCCTCGAAACCCTCTCTTCCCCGAAGAGAGTCTTCCTCTACAGGAAACCAGTGCTTTTCTTTCCCTACCCTGGAGCTGTCTTTCGGCAAGCTTTCCTCCCATTCTTTCTTTGTTCCGCTATTCCCAGCTTTCCTCGTTCTCTCCTCGAGAGATCTTTCCTTTCGAGTGAGCTTGTCTCTCTTGTAGTCGACAGGCAGGTCAACCCATCATGAGGTATACTTCTGCATTTCCAGTTGAACTTAAAGCATCGGATGTAGTGTACGATGGGAAGAATTCAAGCCTTTTGGCGAAGAAATGTGGAGACAGCAATCGAATCTAGAAGAGGCAGTACATGAAAAACAACATTGATGTGTTTTGGTGTCTCGTGCAGTCTTCTTGGACAATTGAGTACAATTACGACACATAAATGACTGGTACAAGCAGCTGACACTTTGACTATCTACTATGTAGTAGAGGTGGGTGTATAACTAAGAGTTGAAGTTGTCAGGATTCATTCGAATTCTTCCTTCCTATTGCGAGAATCAAGACCTACTTCATTCTATTCTAATCCTTCCTATTGCTTGTCCGAGTGAAAGCAAACCTCCTTCCTATTGCTTGGATAGCTACACCGAGCAAGATAAATAGAAATAGTATCCATGGGATAACCCTGATCGATAGAAGTCTTTATGAACCCATTCTTTGAACCTACCTATCTGCTTAAGCCGCACCTTCCTTCCTTAACTGCTATCTTGACTTGCTTTATGTTGCTGTTACAGCAGTAGGACTTACCAATAATGGAGAGCAAAGGGAAGTTACATGCGTACTAATAGAGTAGAGCATATGCATGGGTTTAGAAAGAGATAGGCCAGTAGTAGTAATAAGTCTAGGTTTTGTAGATAAAGTAGCCTAAGGGAGTTACAAATCGGCATCTGGCCAGTATAATAGGCGCTTGTGCAAGGAAGGCCCAATTCATCACAGAGCAAGCTTCACCTTCCCCTTCTATCAACTAACTCAATCGCTGGTTCGACATCTGCCTTCCCCTTCTCTACCATCTCTCAACTACTACAAGCAAGCCTTTTGCTATCAATTCTTTTCCACAGCGAAGAAAAGGTACACAGCTTCAGTAATAGCCTATCTTTTCTCTAGCTTAGCTTCAGTAATAGCCTACCTTTACCTACCCTGGAGCTGTCTCAGCCCTACGTTCTTGTCTTCCTGGTCTGCTTTCTCAATACAATATTTTAAGCTTGCTGGGGATTTCCCTTCTTTGGCGCTTAATCGTTCCACACCTTTAAACACTTAATTATTTCCTGACTGACATGCTTTTGATCTCTCTCTCAGCCATGGTGCCACAGCTTCTACCTAATCGTCGACATAATGGGTAGAAGCCTGTGCTTTTATTTGGGAAAGAGAAGAGATTCTGATTCAAACCCAATTCCGGGAGTGAAATGGTCTGCTGTGAAGGAAGCCCTCTGACCCACTCTTCCTTCCCCCCCAAACAAACCCTGAAAGTAGTAGGATGAGGGATTGATGTCTGTCTTTGATTAGCAAAAGCAGAACTCTTATAGGAAGTTGACTGAGCACTCTCATCAAAATGGAACACCTATCTATAGATAGCTGGTTTGCCCTATTTGCTTACTTCTTCTCCTGTGCCAACTCAAACATCTCGAAAAAAAGCACCACTCAACTCGGCCGTTAGGTACGAAGTTGTATGCCACTGATATGGTACCGATAAATTCACTACTTCAGTGCCGTTATCGGGCATAGCAAGCTAAGCATCTATTTCTCGTATATCTATCCACACAAATAAGAGGGTTTTTTCCTCCAGCAACAACAAGGAACCAGAGTAGAGAGTGCCGACCATTGTGGAAGTTCACCACTTGCTTTGGTTTAGAATTTAGGAAGAGAAGGAACGGATTTCTTTGATGGGGAATCATGGTAATGAATTTCTAGGTCTGGCTAATACATACGCCTTGGCAGTGTGCCTTGTACAACTAGCTAAGGTTGGAGACTCACTTATCCGTCTACAGATAAGCTTTGTATCAATCATGCCTAATTCTTAGGTGGTGGATTCTGCCTCAAGTACTACACTATTGCGAAAGCGCAACCTACACCTATTTTCCTTCGATTGAGATAGGACCTTTTAGCACAGTACAATATCGATGTAAGATGACCAATCAAGACTGCTTTTGGGAAGTGAGACCAGGCTAGGCTACCAATGAGATCCCACTCACTGGCTTTGGTTAGTTATAGTCAATCCATACCGCCTTCCTAAGGTTAGATCAAGATGGCTTGGTTTCATTTCTGAATAAAGAGGAGGCGAGGGGAAAGAAAAAAGATCAAGAACGTCACCGACTCGATCAGCTACCTTGCCTATTCAAGCAAACTATCGGAGCTTACCTTAGCCAGACCAGACAGACAATACAGTTCAACCAACTATGTGCTCTGAGCCGTTCCTTTAACCCAGCCTCCTCCCTGGTTTGGATAACCATTCCTAGTGACGGTTTCGGCGAACCAACTAATCCTTGCTTTGCTATTCCCCACGGATCGTACTTCGTTGCTTGGCCATCAAGTGTAGTGACATACTACAGTGTTGAGGCTATCCCTTATAGAGATAAGAATGAATGAATGAAGGAAAGTTGGCTGTGAGAATGATCCCACTTCGTTCGTAGTCCTTGGCATCCCTATCCTCCCTCGAAGGTTCCTGGCAGAATGCTACTTCCTAGGTTGGGGTTAAGCCAAATACTTTCTCCACTAATCCAGTCCAGTCTCCTTCCTTTGCCGACCCTAGTACTTCCTAAGCCGCGTGCAGCACATGGTGGTTCTGCTCCGGCCCCAGACTCTAGTACCTTTTCCAGTGAGAAAGGCAGCTTGCTCCTAGATCTTCTACACTGCTTATCCGAATCAGAGGTGCTGATAGAATCTTTCATTGAAGGATCAGAAGGTAGCCTCGCCAACCTACATACAAGTTATGTACCAGTCCTTTCTTGATTTTCTATAGGTTACGGATCTAGTACGATATGCCGCTACCCTCTATTCCTAACCCCGGTTGAGTTCAGAAAGCACACAACCATTCATCGATAAAGTTATGAACATATAGCTGCAAAATCCCTACTTGGCAATTTCCCTTGAGCCAAAGGAAACTCTAAATTACCTGATTTCCTTCCTAACCCTACCACATTACTACAACTAAGTAAACAGATCAACCTTGCGAGAGGGACTAGCTTAAGCTTACTTACTCAAAAAAGCCCTCACCACAAGACACGAAACAACTCCCCTAACTGGCAAGCAAGACAGTCCTATAGACCAAGGTTTCAATTCGATTTCTGGTGGTTCGACTCGTTCATCCTCCCTAGCCAGAGCTAAGGGATACGGGTGATAGAGACGCACGAGCAGATCGGTGGAAGCCTAAAAAGTGTCAATGTGTCATGAAACCAGATGAAATAGCGGCTGATTCTCCTGCCATCCCGACCTGTTGGCCATACCGTAGTGTGAGCACCATTATTAGAATTGGAGTATCTCTTTCAAGCACGCACATAATGGACAGCGTGGGAATACCTACAATAGGGGACAGCCCATCATAGACCACAGGAATCCATACCCTCGCGGAAAGCTGTGAGGTGAGGATAAATACAAACAATGATAAGGATAGCGCGGGATAACCTTGTGAAGGCACGCAAAGAAAGTAAAGCTTAGTTCGATAATGAATAGAGAGGAAATGGAATTCGAAAGAAGGGGATGAATTGGTTACTTGGCAGCTTGACTTGCTCTCGGCCTTTACTAGGCTAGCTTTTGCTATATGTGATAAGGAAAATAGGAAGAATTGGGAGTGCTTCGCTCTTTAAAGGAGTTTAGCGTGATAGAAAGGTTAGCATTTTTTTTCTGATCGATTCTCTGGGAATAAGGAGTGCGCTGGGTATTTTTTTCTCCGGATGATGGTCATGCTCACCTTTGGTACTTGCCCTCTATGAGCTCCGACACCCAAGAATCTAGGTACTGAGAGACCTCACAGCTAACCTCATTCCTCGCTTCATAAGCACATTGTTTAATTACCCTTGATTGTGTTTTTAGACCTCTGGCATCCAGATCAACGAAAATGCTCATCTTGTGGCTCTATTCTCCTGTTCTCCGTTTGAATACTACCGGGTAAGGTGGCTCGGTGAGAACATAACTAGCCCTCCCGTCAGCAAAGTGAAATTCCCTCCTCCTAATAAGGGATCATAAACTTCATATGAGATTTGATGAATCACATCTTTATTATTTAATTCATACATATATAACTTACTATCATATGCTAGTTTCTCATTTAACAATTGGAATATATACGGGCCATTAGACACATTAGATATAATATCATTTTCTCTAATATACTTACTATTATTAGATAATAACTTTTGATATAAACCCACTACTTTCGACAATAATGTTCTATTTCCAGATTCCAATGATGTACTACATTGAATATCCGCCACTTGGAATACATTAGACAAACCTCTCTTGTAATGGAACTTATCGTACTTAGAATAGAAATCCCACAGACGGAATAAATCGCTTGTCATGATTGTATATTTCATAATTATTTTAAGGTTGCTTTGGGGATTTTCCAGTTTTATAGTTGAAACACCTACCCTACGGCTCCATACTCTTGTGGTAGAGAGCTATTTTATCCCTAGTCTACTTACTACAGTACGGCTAGAGATTCAAGGGAATCAACTTAGTAAGCAGATGCCTACTTTCTATGTCACTTAATCACACATTAGTGATCGCATAGTATTAACAGATCAGTAAGAAAAGAAATAACAGAGAAGTCACATAACCACCTTCCAATGGAACTTATCCCGGGAAGTGAGGGATGAGTACCTCGCTGTTCTACCCAGCACCTTTCCTTTTCGAATCCTATTCTATTACGCTGACCACCTATCTCTTATAATATAAGGCTGACGAGCTATCTCTTTTCAGATCCGATAATACTTCTACGCAGTCCATCAAACTAGGGATTAGGCAGAGAAACACCATCAAACTATCTATGGATACGGGCTCGCACTTTTGAGATTGAGTTACTTCCTTGCCTGCGCTAGTCGTAATCCCTTCTTCTGTACAAGATGGTTAGAGCTAACCCCAGTACTACTCCTTTGGCTGCAGAGTACCACCTCTTCCTCAACTGGATCTGGTATTCTTCCTCGAACCAGTGCTTCCTCGGAGGACGGTTCTACTTACTGTCCCCTCTACTTTAGGTTTGGAGTTCAGCGGAACCTTTTGCCTTTGCATTCAATTTGCCTCCGTGTCTCTTTCCTGCGGGTGCTTGCTCTTTTGCTAAACTTGTTATTTGGCTCTCTTCTTTGTCCCTACTTCCTCTTTACTGCCTAGTTTCAATAACAGTACCCTACCTCCTTTACTTTTCTACGGTGGGTTCGACATCCGTGTGCCCGGTTCTTCCTACCTCGCTGTTCTAACCAGCACCTTTACCTCCTTCCATCAAACTATGGATCCCTTCGATCTATTCTTCCCGTTTCCTCAAACCAGTGCTTCTTAGTACAACAGAACGGTTATTGCTATTCAACCAGCTCGTACTTCGTATCATACCGCCAGCCAAGCCAATTCCTATTTTAGAATTACCAATTCATTCCTATTTTACAATTAGTTGATGCTACATGACATCCTCACTCGGGGCTAGTGCTTTTCTAAGATAAGAACCCCATATCCGCTCTGGCTGCTGTTTTCTTCTTTTCTCATTAAGATCCTCTTCCCCGAGCAACTCGCTATGCTCTATTCCTTAACTGCTTTCTAACCGATTGAAGGAAATTCCTCGCCTATCTTATTCTTTTTCTTGTCTTCTTGTTCTCCTTGTTTTCATTTCATAACTGCTTCCATCTCTGGATCCGAGCTCGCACTTCGGGGATTGAAGAATACATTCCAAAGTGAGGGTTAACCTACTGCGAAATGAGGGCTAGTGTTTCGTCACTCTTCCCCGAGCAACCCGCTATGGTCTATTCCTTAACTGGTATCTTTCCTTGCTCCTTAACTGGTATCTTTCCTTGCTTTTAAATAAACAACTACTTCATTTCAACAAATTCATTGATTTCATACATTTTATTCATTTACAACACCAGGCTTGCTCTACGAGGTTCCCCTCCTAAGCTAAATACTTCCCCTCCTAAGCTAAATACTAGAGTAGAGGGTTTAGTGAATTGAAAGCTTTACTTGCTTCTGGTTCTTAGTGAATTGAAAGCTTTACTTCCTTCTGGTTCTTAGTGAATTGAATGCTTTACTTCCTTCTGGTTGATGAAAGCTACATCCTTAGCTGGTTTGACTTGCTACCATCTTACTTTCTTACTTATAATCTTATAATGGGCTTGCTAGCTTCTTACTTCCTCGCTCACGCTTGGGCCATAATCCGAGTCTTCTTCCTAAACTGCTATCCAACGAGTAATACTTAACCAGCCTCCTTACCCGCTTTCCCCTATCCTTCTTATTCTCAGCAAAGACAATGAGAGTGAAATACTAGTAATAATGAGAGTGAAATACTCGTTTTATCAAAACCCGCTCGCTATGCTCTATTCCCTCTCACAGCACAGGATTACTTCTCTTCAAAATTGTACACTCCTTGAGGCTTGACGGTCTCAGTCATAAGGATATTTGATAAACAAATAGCAAATTTCGCCATGTCCAACATTGACTC